AACTACTTGACGTCCATCGGATGGATCTGTTATGGTTATTTCATATCCCCCCTTTTCTTTTCGTAAGATTTTACTTATTATACCCGCTCCTGTAGCATTCGAAACTGTATTGTTACTTTTGTTTCCGTCGGGATAAATCTGACCCCTTCCTCGATTCCCACCTACATATATAGGATATTTTAGGAAGTGAACATCTTTCTTAGTCGCGGGATCGGGGGAAAGAATAGGAAAGGTGATTTCACTATATTTCTGACCGGGGACAGGCCCTATCACAAGAATATTCTTTTTATTAGGACGATAGCTCTGAAAAGCCAAATTGCCTATCTTTTCTTTCATCTCGGGAGAAATACGATCGGAAGGAGCTAATTCAAACCCCTCCGGTAAAATAAGAACAGCCCCCACATTCAAACCCCCCCTTTTACCATTAGCAAGAACTTGTTTCACTTGCTTATCATACGGAATTCGAACAACTGCTTCAAATACAGTATTAGGAAGGACCGCTTGTGGAACCTCAATATCCACGGGCTTATTAGCTAAATGACAGTTGGCACATACAATACGCCCAGTCGCTTCTCGTGGATTTTCATAACTCTGCTGCGCAAAAATGGGATATGCACTTGAAGTGGATATCCTAGTTATGATATATATAATGAGCGATACGGAAATAGATCGAGTAATCTGTTCCTTTATCCAAGAAAAAATATTTTTAGTTTGCATGGTCTAATCATTGATCCGAAAAATTTATACAATAAATTGGGTAGGTCACTAGTATAGTTCCCTATCCACGATTCTGCCTATTTACTGGAATCGTTTTACTGGAATACTATAGGATGAAATCCCCCGAGTGTTTTTAATGCTTATGTATAACTACAAAGTAAGAACCATTCTAATTCATTAAATAAATATCAGGGGGTCCTTTATCAATCATTCATCGAATGATAAATAACTACAAGTGACGGAGATATACGATTTAAATAACGGAAAATCCAATATTTCAGAATAGTATCCAGAATAACTGGAAAAGTGGAAACAAGACCAGATATAATTTGATCGTTATGAACAAATCCAAAATCTTTGTAAACAGAACCAATCATTAGTTCCCAACCGTGGGGTGAATGAAATCCGATACATAAATCGGTTAATAAAAGAATCGAAAAAGCTTTTACCGTATCACTTAAGTTATATAGGAATTCCTGAGCCCACGAGTTAAGAATAGCAAGTTCTTCACTACCTAAAAGAGAATAACCACTTAGAATAACAAAAGAGATTATATTTGTCGAGAAGTGCAAAATCGTATGGATACGATCCTCGTTGTGTATCTTGATTAATTGGATCGTTTCTTTGTGGATTCCTATACGAAGCTTTTGTAGATATGTCTCCGAGTATTCCTTGATCGTTTTGTCCAAGAAGAAGATTTCCTCTAACTCTATGAACTTTTCTAGAATACTTTTTTCCTGGAGATCATTTAAAAAAATTTCGGAGTGACCAGTATTCGACCAACTAGTAACCCAATATTTAAATGAGAGATAAATCCACCAGGGCAAAAATACTATAGATGCAAGATACAAAAGAGGAGTGAATGCTTTCTTTTTTGCCATTTTTCACCTGTGAATTTTTAATTCACCTACTTCGACTCTATATGATCAAATATTTCTTTCAAATAGAAGTTTTAGATAAGGTATCAAACCTATGAATCTATTTTATTTGTGCTCTTGTTTGAACCTAGAAAGAATACAGAAATAGACTAAGACTCCGCTAGTTCGAATTTCGAGTGAAGAAATAATCCAAAATCGTTTTTACACATATTTTGAGACAGGGGAACTCCTTTTCTATCAAAATATCCAATATTTCAAAAAGATTCCAACAATTCGCCCTAGTCAAGAATATAATAATTGAGAGAAAGATAGAAAGTATAATGTGATGATGAAAAAAATGAGCGGCAAAACAAACAAGATAGAAAGGGGCCGGTTATCATTATTAAGATAACCTTTTGTTGGTTAGTAAAGAACACAAATGAAAGGAGAAAAGGGGATCGATTGACAAAAAGGAAAAAATTTACAAGATATGATATATCTGCATCTAAAGTATCACTTTCAACAATAGTAACAACTTAAACAAGAGAAATTTTTTTCTTTCGGTAGTTCTCAATTTCTTATTTGTTCCAATTGAGTTGCATAGATTTGGAATGCATTTGGATATACATAAAAAAGTTTTATTTTATGGCGGTTCCGTATGCATCGGCTTTGGCTCGACTGAACGTTTTAACGAAACTACTGAGAAAACATTCGTCCTTCAGCCCAGTTTTTTCTCAAAATCAAAAGACTTCAATAGGTACGCGCAAGAAATAGGCCAATTGCGCAGCTTTTTGTTCAATTTCTCGTGGAGTCAAATTCTCATCAGTACGAGTCAACGGAATAGCTCCCCGGCCTCTGATGTCCATATAAAGGACAGGACGAGCATAAATACCCTCTTTAACTTCTATTCGAACGGATTGAATATCCTTTATAAGAAATCGGAGGAATATGCGACGATTCTTTCCAGGAAATCCCCAACGAAAAATACACACTATTCCCTCCTTTCTATCGAATCGATCATACCCACTCCCTACATTCCAAGAAATTGTGCACCACAAATAGGAACTAATAAATAGACCCGCGATCCCGTAGAAAGACATCACAATTGCTTGTGGAAAAAAAATGATTGGCTGATACGGAACAAAAGATATCACATTTCTACCAAGATAACTGGAAGTTGCAGCCAATAAGAATCCTAATGAACCTAAAAAAACGATAAGGGCCCAGCAAAAATTACTTAGTTTTCGAGACCCCGTTATAAGTTCTATCCATATATGTTCTGATCGCCAACTCATACTTGATCCGATTGTATTTTATTGGAGTTGAGAGAATACCCTTTCCTTTTTTATTTCCAAAGGAACTCCCATCAACTAGTACTAGTTTGATGTGAACTAGTACTAGTTTGACGTGAAGCTTTAGGAATTATTCATCAAATTGGTTAGATCTAAAATAATAACATTCCCTTCATAGGATCCCAATATACAATATACATATGGATCTACCAACTTTGTATTTTAGGCACCCAAAAATCCTGATCTATCTGAAACTGGTTAGGATTCATTTATCCATAGATCGTTTTCATTTTCTGCAGGTTTTTTCTTTTCTGTTCGGTGGAAATCACACATTATACTATATTGCACAAACAAAACATCTGTGTTATGCTACAGTTTCAAAAAAAAAAAAACAGCCGAGGTTTCATTCTCTCGGATCTAAACAATCTTATTTTTTTGAATATGAAGAAATAAAGAAGCCATTGCAATTGCCGGAAATACTAAGCCTACTAAAGGCACAAGAATAGGGGGAAGATTGAAAGTTGTCATAAAATGGTACCTCGATTTACTATATTGTACCTGTTATTATTTTTTTAATATTTTTTATTTATATTAATTATAATTCATTATTACTAATTACTAATTAGAATTCATTAATTAGAATTCATTATAATTCAGAATTGTGATTATTATGAATTCGTAGTTATTATTAATTAATTCAAAATGTAAAACTAAATAAATGGACTTATTTACCTTTCTATATGAAAGAGTATGATAATCAATCTTAATTGGTTTTCCGTATTTCTTTGTGTTTTGATCTTGTCTTCTAATTAATAATTTAATTAATAATTAAAGTTAAAGGGTTTTTTACAAATTATTGAAAGATTCGTTAGAATGCGTCACAAGCGGGATTGTTAGTAACAATGAGATTTTCGGGAGATCGAGAAAGATACAAAATCTATCTTTTCTCTATTTGATTTTTGATTGGAATTTCATTATATACGTAATACGTAAGACGAAAGTCGTCTTGTTTGCCCAGTTTCCCGAAAGGAAGAATTCACACTTTTATCTTATTGTTTTGTTGTTGTTAGCTGATTGTTATTGATAGAGACTTCTTAATTTAGTAATCAGGAATCCAGGTAAAAAAGGAGTTATCTGCAACTTTTGATTCTTTCGATAATTTGATCTTAGGTCACTAAAGAAAACGCCACTCTTATTTACTTTGATTCTGATAAGTTAACTGCTTGTTTGCTACAAATAAGATAATTGAACTTAGTGCATCCTACTTGATGGAATTAGGAAAGAAGGCGTGCAGTTTAAATAACTCACCCAGAACGCTTTTTAAAAGATTACGTGGTACGATTAGATCAAATAAGCCCTTCTGGAATAAATATTCAGATACTTGTGAACCCTCGGGCACTGTTTTACTCAATGTTTGTTCAATTACTCTTTTACCCGCAAATGCAATGTAGGAGTTGGGTTCAGCAATAATGATATCTCCCAACATACCAAAACTAGCTATTACCCCACCAGTAGTAGGAGATGTAAGGATTGAGACATAAAATAACTTTTTATTTGATTGATAATCATATAAGGCCGACGATATTTTAGCCATTTGCATCAAGCTCAAACTTCCTTCGTGCATGCGTGCCCCCCCCGAAGCACACACTATAATAAGAGGTAGAAATCGATTGGTGGCGTACTCGATCAAACGGGTTATTTTCTCCCCAACTACCGATCCCATACTACCCCCCTGAAACTGAAAATCCATAACTCCAAGTGCTACAGGAACACCATTTAGTTGACCTATGCCCGTTTGAACAGCCTCAGTTAATCCTGTTTTTCGTTGATAAGAAGCAAGACGATCTTTATAACGGTCCTCCGCCGAATAAAATCCAATGGGATCCAGGGGAACCATGTCTTCATCCATAGGGTCCCAAGTACCGGGATCGATCGAAACTTCGATTCTTTCTGAACTACTCATTTGCAAATGATATCCACATTGTTCACAAATATTCATTTTTGATTTCAAAAATCTCTTATAATTTAATGCATAACAAGTTTCGCATTGAATCCACAATCGCCTATAGTTTTGAGTTGCATCGAGATCAGTAGACTTTTCTCCTAGAGCTAAATCGTTGCTTTTCTTCCAGGT